GCTACATCCCTTTCAATTGGTCTACAGTGTCATTGTAGAGAATCCCTGTCTTGTTTTCCACATCTTTATTTCCTACATTGATATACCCAAACTATCTTATCATTTCTTCCTTCTTCCTTTTGGTCTCATATATCATATAACAAACATATAATATGGTAAAAGACTTATATAAAGTATGAAATAAATATGAAATCTACCACAAAAAATGAATATTTTTTAGGAATTTAAGGCGGAAATGGACGTATTTTTTTCTTTTAATAAATATCTATTTTGTACATTTCAATTTGAATTAGGAACTCCGCGTACAAGTGGTAAGTCATTAACTACATATACACATCCGGTCATATATGTATTACCATTATGTATTACAAATTACAATAAAATTAAAATAACGAATACAGAAAGAGGAGTTTTTAAAATGCGAGATCTAAAAACATATCTCTCCGTGGCACCGGTAGTAAGTACTCTATGGTTCGGGTCTTTAGCAGGTTTATTGATAGAGATCAATCGTTTTTTTCCGGATGCGTTGATATTCCCCTTTTTTTCATTCTAGCTATTGATATGGGAAGGGGAAGAAGATTAGAGATACAATCAAATATCTGTAACTAATCCCTACCCCTCCCTTCTTTTTTTCTTTGTTTTTTCTTTTTTTCTTTTTTTACTTATTCTTTCTAAAAAAAAAAAAAAAACAAAGAAAAAGCGGTTTCACCCTCAGTGAAACTATGAACTCGGGCTCAGGCTCAAATTAAATTAATAATAGAATGGAAATGCGGTGGTTGGGGCAACAATATCATACAAGATACTTAACTGAAAATGAAATACTGTACGGCAATTAAAAATTATAAATATAGTTAGAAATCATTATATTACTTATTATTTATTACTATATTGATTGCAACAAAATATTTCTTTCATAATTTGATTTCGAGTTACCTGCTTCTATTTTTGTGTCCTTTCTTCTTCCTTGCTTCGGGTCGGAAAATTAAAGAATTGAGTGAATCAAAAACCAAAGGAGGTTCATGGCTAAGGGTAAAGATGTCCGAGTAACGGTTATTTTGGAATGTACCAGTTGTGTTCGAAATCGTGTTAATAAGGAATCAATGGGCATTTCCAGATATATTACTCAAAAGAATCGACACAATACGCCTAGTCGATTGGAATTGAGAAAATTCTGTCCCTGTTGTTACAAACATACGATTCATGGGGAGATAAAGAAATAGATCGAACCGATCGCTCGTGTGTCAGTCTTCCAAGGAAGATGAAAAATTACATATTATATATAACAATATATATATATAATTTATTTAAATATAATTTAATTTATTTAAATATAAACAAATAAATATAAACAAACCAAATCCTATTTCGATCGGATCAAAGATGATGTAGAATTAAGAAATAGGATTGGGATTTTCAGGATAAGGAATAAACAAACCATGGATAAATCCAAGCGAATCTTTCTTAAATCTAAGCGATCTTTTCGTAGGCGTTTGCCTCCGATCCAATCGGGGGATCGAATTGATTATAGAAACATGAGTTTAATTAGTCGATTTATTAGCGAACAAGGAAAAATATTATCTAGACGGGTGAATAGATTGACCTTAAAACAACAACGATTAATTACTATTGCTATAAAACAAGCTCGTATTTTATCTCCGTTACCTTTTCTTAATAATGAGAAACAATTTGAAAGAAGCGAGTCAACCGCTAGAGCTGCTGGTCTTAGAACCAGAAAAAAAATAGGTTGACTCTTCAATTGAATTGAATCAAAATAAAATTCCAATCCAAACTCAAATGCGGATTGACGTTTTTTTTTTGTTCGAAAAATCGTAAAATCGAAATGTCCTGTCGTAAGAAAAAAAATGGGAGAAGAGGAATAAATATTTTTTATTTAACGTCTTTCTTCATTTTGATGACTTTATCATATTTTATCATACTAATTTCTACTCTACCTTCCCAGAGTTCATTCTCCAGGGAACTCCATTTAAACTATTCCAACGGATTCCTTCCAATCTCTTTATTTTATGATCTCATTGGAAATCATATAAAGACAACTCTTATTTAATATAGCTATTTGTGCAAGTATTTTACGATTAAGAAGTAACTGTCTCTTGTACAGATTGTGTATAAATTTACTATAACTGAAGTATACTTGATTCTCGCGAATTACTGCATTTATCCGAGTGATCCACAACCGACGAAAATCTCTCTTTTGTCTACCTCTATCCCGATGAGCCGAAACCAAAGCTCTTATTTTCTGTTGAGTAATAGTACGAGTAAGTCTTGAATGAGCCCCTCGAAAGGTTGATGCAAATAAACGAATTTTTGTTCTACGTCTTCGAGCTATATACCCTCGTTTAATTCTGGTCATTGAATAAATGAAACTTTGATGAATAACTAATTGATTTCCTTTCTTTCAGTTATTCCCTTCCCGTATCCTAGTCTATTAATAACAAAACGGATTCTTCCAATGTATAAAATTTAAATTCCAATGGCTTTTGCTACTATAACCTTCCCGACCACGATTTTTTTTTTTTTTTTCTAGGTGAAATGCCTAGAAAAAATTGTATTGATATTAGGTATCAAAAACACATAAAACATAAAAGTAGTAAATATAAATGGATATAGTGGGTTCCATCGTTTCTATGGTTACTTCTTAAACGGTGAGGTCCTCTCTATACACCGGAGCCCTTCTTTCATTTAATCAATGTTATTGTTAACTTGTACAGTTCACACTCTTTGGCTCTACCCATAATTATCCAGTACGAGGTCTTTCACAATGAGATCTACTTATACAGTAACGGTATTTAATTATGAAGATTAGCTGAGTAGCTGACCCTGTTAGTCCGTTCTTGCAAGAGTAAGGCATAATTTTTCTGCTTTTTAAAATAGTATTTCCCCTGCTTAATGGATATCATTTGCTATCAATGGAGAATTCTTTCTCATCTTAAATTTAAAACGGAGTTGATTGGATTTGCACCAACGGAAACCATACATTTGATACCACAATAGAAGGATAGATCTTTTTTATTTTTAGATATTGAATGGAGTTCTTCCATTCTAGTCTATTCACTGGTACTGATCGTTGATACTGGATCAATTGTTTTCTTTCTTTTGTCCTAGCCCATGATCTGAACGAGTCGCACATACACCCTAGTACATGTTCCTCGTCGCTGAGGACATCCCCCAAGAGCGGGGGATTTCGTGACATTTCTGATTGGCTGTCTTGTGTTTCTAATAAGTTGTTTAATAGTTGGCATATTGAATCATATACATAATGGGCTGGTTTAGATCGATCTTAACCGGATGATTATGAATTATTTTATTTCTATATTAATAGATTAATGAATAGAATATTAAATCCGGTAAGAAGATAAAATCTCAAATCATCAATTCGTCTGAAATTTTTGTTATTTTTTCTTTTTTATTCAGTCGCTACAAGATCAACAATTCCATGAGCTTGGGCTTCTGTTGCTGACATAAAAACATCTCTTTCCATATCTTCGGATACAACCCATAAGGGTTTGCCTGTCCTTTGTACATAAACCCTTGTGACGGTTTCGCGCAGCTTCAAAAGTTCTTCCGCTTCCAAGATAAATTCTCCCGTCTGTGCCTCATAAAAAGAACTAGCAGGTTGATGGATCATTACCCTGATGATATAACATAATAAATGTTTATTCTATCTCGCATGATGATAAGGTGAAGAGATAAAGAATAATAAAATATATAATTGAACAACCGTACAGGCATCTTTTACGCATTGCATACGGCTCTATAATGGAATTCGTTTTTACCTTACTTAAATATCAAATAAATTAAATATAGGGTCTATCAGACTCGGGTTGGTAAATGATCCAATAACCACCCTTCTTTTTGTTTTTGGAGTAGTTCAAAAATACTATGATGGCTCCGTTGCTTTATATATTTATTTCGTCTGTTATTTAGCAATCCCAAAGTTTCTTTTTTTTTTTTTTTCAAATAAAAAAACAAGATTTTTTTTATTTTCATATTCTTTCATAACCTAAATATTGTTAAGAGCCTCCCGGCGTGAAAACAAAAAAGTTTGTGACGCTGAAATAGGCCTCCCGATAGATTAGATAAAATCGGAAATACCTTTTATCTCATACTACTCTTTCGATACATAATTTAAGGGTTAAAAAAATTTATCATATCGAATTCGAAGTGCCATGCTATTATTACTTAATATTCATATTTCATATAGCGCGAAGGCATAGTCTTCTTTTTTCTCTCAAATCAAATAAAAAACTCATTGGCGCCAAGCGTGAGGGAATGCTAGACGTTTGGTAATTTCTCCTCCGACCAGAATAAAAGATCCCATTGAAGCGGCTAATCCCATGCATATTGTCTGTATATCTGGTCGCACAAATTGCATAGTATCATAAATAGCTACTCCGGGTATTACCCATCCGCCAGGAGAATTTATAAACAAATATAGATCTTTGGTATCATCCTCTATACTGAGATATACCATAAGACCAATAAGTTGATTCGAGATCTCGCTATCAACCCCTTGGCCTAAAAAAAGTAATCTTTCTCGATAAAGTCGGTTGATTGGGATAAAGTTGTATCCCTTAGAAACCGTACATGCACCTTTTGATGCATACGGTTCAACAAAAATAACGAAAAAAAAAAAAGAATCAATGTGTAGATGTAGATTCTAGCGCTTTCTTTTATTTTATTTTTTTTTTTCATACCAGGTATAAAAAGGGGCTTTTCTTTCATTTTTCAAAAAAGATGGGTTTTGGCCTGTTTTGTTTATCTATAAAAAAAAATTACTAAATTTATCTAACTAACTTTTCATTGATGTATTGTTTCATCGAGATACAATCTCAATCGCGATGTAATTTTCTTGTTCCTGAATGGGCTTCTTCAATTTTTTTAGGTTTATGCTCTACTCCGAGTAAAGATCCGCCCGATTTGGATTTGCACATATATGACAAATGCCCCAATACCACGTCCTTTTGCTACGACTTCCTTTTTACAATTTATTTCATGTCTTACAACAGATATTCAATGCATTCATCATATTACTCGATTGATTAACTGTTTGAGATCACTTCTATTATAAATATATAAAGAAATAGAATATGATAGAAATAGTAATCATAAATAGATTTTTTACCGGTTTTTTTCTAAACGGAGCCTGGATACTTCATTTTATTGGCCTAACCAAGATAACCATAAATTATTCTAATTGATAATATTAATCTGTATACCCTCCCGAAAAAATGGATCTAATTGAACTTCACGCTCCAAATTTTTGATAATTCAATCAATCTTTCTTGGGCGAAGGGGAGGATATCTCGATCGGGGAAGAGAATGGGGAAATACCATATGACCCAATATATCTGACAAGTCGCACTATACGTCAATCCACAATGCATCTTCCTCTCCAGGACTTCGAAAAGGTACTCTTGGAACACCAATAGGCATTAAATAAAAGAAAAATTAAGTACTATATCTCACTTTGATGTGAAAGCGTAACAATGGATTTAGTGTCCTACTAATATTGGCCTTTATCATATTTTATCCATAGATTGACTAAGTTTATAAAAAAAGATAAAGAAGACAAAATGAATAAAGGAAAATTATTACAAATAAGTCCTTTGAATGATGAACAAATATATATATGCATTCACTCATAGAAAATGGTATCAACTCCCCTACCATTGCGTATTGGTACTTATCGGGTGTAGAATAGATCTGCTTCTTTTTGTTCCTACGAACAAAATAGTTTCATTATTACTAAAAGTAATTGAAAAGAATCAAACAAATATTAATTCTTTCCCCAAGATAATCCACTAAAAAGAGGGTCCACAGCATAGTTTTTTCCAATGCAATAAAGTTACATTGTGTCTATTTTTCATTGATAAAGGGGTATTTCCATGGGTTTGCCTTGGTATCGTGTTCATACCGTCGTATTGAATGATCCCGGTCGTTTGATTTCTGTCCATATAATGCATACAGCTCTGGTTGCTGGTTGGGCCGGTTCCATGGCTCTATACGAATTAGCAGTTTTTGATCCTTCTGATCCTGTTCTTGATCCAATGTGGAGACAGGGTATGTTCGTTATACCCTTCATGACTCGTTTAGGAATAACCAATTCATGGGGCGGTTGGAGTATCACAGGGGGTACTGTAACGAATCCGGGTATTTGGAGTTACGAAGGTGTGGCCGGGGCACATATTGTGTTTTCGGGCTTGTGCTTTTTGGCAGCTATCTGGCATTGGGTGTATTGGGATCTAGAAATATTTACTGATGAACGTACAGGAAAACCCTCTTTGGATTTGCCTAAGATCTTTGGAATTCATTTATTTCTATCAGGGGTGGCTTGCTTTGGTTTTGGTGCATTTCATGTAACAGGATTGTATGGTCCTGGAATATGGGTGTCCGATCCTTATGGACTAACTGGAAGGGTACAATCCGTAAATCCAGCGTGGGGTGTGGAGGGTTTTGATCCTTTTGTTCCGGGAGGAATAGCCTCTCATCATATTGCAGCAGGGACCTTGGGCATATTGGCGGGTCTATTCCATCTTAGTGTACGTCCACCTCAACGCCTATACAAAGGATTACGTATGGGAAATATTGAAACCGTCCTTTCCAGTAGTATTGCTGCTGTCTTTTTTGCCGCTTTTGTAGTTGCTGGAACTATGTGGTATGGTTCAGCAACTACCCCGATTGAATTATTTGGTCCCACTCGTTATCAATGGGATCAAGGATACTTCCAACAAGAAATATATCGAAGAATTGGTGCTGGGTTGGCTGAAAATCAAAGTTTATCTGAAGCTTGGTCTAAAATTCCCGAAAAACTAGCTTTTTATGATTACATCGGCAATAATCCGGCAAAGGGGGGGTTATTCAGAGCGGGCTCAATGGACAACGGGGATGGAATAGCTGTTGGGTGGTTAGGACATCCTATCTTTAGAGATAAAGAGGGGCGCGAACTTTTTGTACGTCGTATGCCTACTTTTTTTGAAACATTTCCGGTTGTTTTGGTAGACGGAGACGGAATTGTTAGAGCCGATGTTCCTTTTAGAAGGGCGGAATCAAAATATAGTGTCGAACAAGTAGGTGTAACTGTCGAGTTCTATGGCGGCGAACTCAACGGAGTCAGTTATAGCGATCCCGCTACTGTGAAAAAATATGCTAGACGTGCTCAATTGGGTGAGATTTTTGAATTAGATCGTGCTACTTTGAAATCCGATGGTGTTTTTCGTAGCAGTCCACGGGGTTGGTTTACTTTTGGACATGCTTCGTTTGCTTTGCTCTTCTTCTTCGGACACATTTGGCATGGTGCTAGAACCTTGTTTCGAGATGTTTTTGCTGGTATTGATCCAGATTTAGATGCTCAAGTGGAATTTGGAGCATTCCAAAAACTTGGAGATCCAACTACAAGAAGACAAGTAGTCTGATACAATATGCTTTGTTACTTGTTACTTTTCATTTTGATTTTCTTTTTGTTATTTTTAGATGGGGTACCAGATAAATCTTGATTTGAATCACTGCCTTTTCTTTGACTCTTGTTCTTTATTTATCCGGGAGACGATCCCAAATAAACAGGTATGGAAGCTATAATTGTAAACCACGATCGAATCTATGGAAGCATTGGTTTATACATTCCTTTTAGTCTCAACTCTAGGAATAATTTTTTTCGCTATCTTTTTTCGAGACCCGCCTAAAGTTCCAACTAAAAAGGTGAAATGATTTGTCATTATCTCAATTGAAGTACGGATCCTCCCAATATTGGGAGGATCCGTACTTCAACTAGTCCCCGTGTTCCTCGAATGGATCTCTTAGTTGTTGAGAGGGTTGCCCAAAAGCAGTATATAAGGCGTACCCAGTAAAACTTACAAGTAAACCAGATAAAAAGATGGCAACTAGGGTTGCTGTTTCCATGATTATATAGTTTTAAGACATTATAAAGTTTTAAGACCACAATGGATCTATGATAAGATCATTTATTTACAACGGAATGGTATACAAAGTCAACAGATCTTACTGAATATAAAATATTATGGCTACACAAACCGTTGAAGGTAGTTCTAGATCTGGCCGCCCAAAACGAACTAATGCGGGGAGTTTATTGAAACCATTGAATTCAGAATATGGTAAAGTAGCTCCTGGGTGGGGAACTACTCCTTTGATGGGTCTCGCAATGGCTCTATTCGCGATATTCCTATCTATTATTTTGGAGATTTATAATTCTTCCATTTTACTGGATGGAATTTCAATGAATTAGATTCACAAGAACCATTAACTGGCTTTTTCAATACAAAGTGAAGCGTTTAGGTTTCTGATTTTTATCCCATTCTATTTTGGTAGTTTGACCGTGGAATTTCTTTGTTTCTGTATTTCCGGAATATGAGTGTGTGACTTGGTATAAATGATCCTATGGATAGTACAGAGAATGGGTCTGTCATCTTGATAGAGATGGTTTTACTTCGTCGGATATTCATTCTAGTATCTGGAGCACGGAATATATGAAATAGATTACTATTAGAACTATGATTCATACTTAATAGTCAGACCTCGTGTCCGGACTTCAAAAAATTTTTTCAAAGAGTTAGAAGTTATAAATAGAAATATTTTTATTCTTTCAAACTTTCGTTTATGCTTATTTTGATCAAAGGACAAAACAAAGGTTTCTTTGGTTTGGATTTTTAGTCATTATATCTATTCATTGAATAAGTGATGATCCAATGGTTCTTACTCAGGGAATTTTGGGACTTAGACTTAGTTTGAAAGGGTTTTATTGAATCATCGTGGTTTTAGTATGAATCTGAGGTTTTAATCAATTCATAGGGTCTTAACAAGAGAATTCCTATCAATAATAAAGAAAACAGCAGTAAAGCCGCATTACACATAAATAACACCAAAGAAAATAGGTAAATAGAAGATTCAAGAGGCCTATAACGATCAATATATAGACGAATGAGCCGACTTGATTTTTTGGCATTATAACCACAAAGAAGATCTTTCGGATTTTTATTCTTTAGTATCTTCAAAAAAAAATTGAATCATAAATCATAGAATTAATAAATTTCAAACTTTATATTACACACATCCGTTAGAACTAGTATTTGGGTGTTTCTGTTTGAGCCGTACGAGATGAAATTTTCATATACGGTTCTCCGGGGGGGTCCCCTTTATTTACCTATCTCAATAAAATCTATGATTGGTTCGAAGAACGTCTTGAGATTCAGGCAATTGCCGATGATATAACTAGTAAATATGTTCCTCCTCACGTCAACATATTTTATTGTCTAGGGGGAATTACGCTTACTTGTTTTTTAGTACAAGTAGCTACCGGGTTTGCTATGACTTTTTATTATCGTCCGACCGTTACGGAGGCCTTTGCTTCTGTTCAATATATAATGACTGAAGCTAATTTTGGTTGGTTAATCCGATCAGTTCATCGATGGTCGGCAAGTATGATGGTCCTAATGATGATCCTGCACGTATTTCGCGTGTATCTCACCGGCGGCTTTAAAAAACCTCGTGAATTGACTTGGGTTACAGGTGTGGTTTTGGGTGTATTGACCGCATCTTTTGGTGTAACTGGTTATTCCTTACCTCGGGACCAAATTGGTTATTGGGCAGTAAAAATTGTAACAGGCGTACCAGACGCTATTCCTGTAATAGGCTCGCCTCTGGTAGAGTTATTACGCGGAAGTGCTAGTGTAGGACAATCCACTTTGACTCGTTTTTATAGTTTACACACTTTTGTATTACCTCTTCTTACCGCCGTATTTATGTTAATGCACTTCCCAATGATACGTAAGCAAGGTATTTCTGGTCCTTTATAAAGTATAAAGAATATATACCATCGTGTAATCAATCATCTATCACTTGGGGTAGGAACACTAGTATTTCATTGCTACAAATATGGATTATTGAAAAAAAAAAATAAGACATGTATTGGGATATTTCTCTTCAACTCTACAAAAATTTATTATTTTTTTGACACTCATAGTTGAAG